ACCATAGAATATATTCTATAAATAGAATAATAAAAGAAAAAAATGAAATAGAGGATTCAATAGAAAATAGAAATCTAATACTACTAATATATAGAATATATAGATATAGATAAACTAAAGCAAGTAAAGTTTTTTTTTAAGCTTTCGCAAAACGATCACAATTGATACAAGTATATTTTTCAGTAAAGTACTAAATTAGTAATATTCCTAGCTCTAAAGCCCACTCCTTCCCCATACTACAAGCGAAAGAGAAAATGTAAACACTACCATTAAAGCAGCCCAAGCGAGACTTACTATATCCATGTGAATGATGTCCCCTATCTCTATGAAATGAAGGAATTATTCCATTATTGATTCATAATCATAGTGGAATCAATGGTGCAGAGTCAAAATAGGATTCTTACTTACGGCTCTTTATGAAACAATTTCATGAATCCACTCATAAAAAGTTCCTATATTTCTTATTCAATAGAATTCTATTGAAATAGAAATAATTGGAAAAAAAAAAAGAAAATAGAATAATAAAAAATCAAAGAAAATATAAGATATAAGAAAAAAAAAGAAGAGCCATTCAACCATTCTGATTAAATTTATGAGCAGCACTAAAAGACTCTAGTGAGTCTGGATACAAAGTATTTTCAGTTCTTTCCACCCACAATTATTAAATGAATTTCCCATCAGCCTATCTAATCTAATTTCATCGCAGACAGAGTTAGTAGACACTACCTCAATATTAAGAAAGTTATAGTGTAAAATAATTAGGGAGTCTTTCTAATCTTTTTTAGAATCCTTTATTCAACCTTAGTAGCCAAAATGGAGTGTCTCTTAGGAACCTTTGGATACCAAGATTTCCGACTTCTTACTTTCATAGTTCTGATGCCCAGAATGAATTCTCACTATTTCTTTTATTTGATTCAATTCAGAATAGCCCAAACCAATCATTAATAAGATTGGGTTGCTTCAGATTTCTTGGTACCTGTTTTAGCCACACTCAGAACCCAGATTTTGAGAAAAAATAGGACAGTCTTTTATAGGCCCTACGGAAATCAAGTATCGACAGACCTAGCCCTTGCCTATGCTTTTGCGGGGCAAGAATTCGTCAAGTTCGATCAACAGGATTAATAAATTCCAAGTATTTTTTTTGTTGATCAGGCGACACCCAGATTCGAACTGGGGATAAAGGATTTGCAGTCCCCCGCCTTACCACTTGGCCATGCCGCCAAAAAATCCCATCCAAAATGGATAAAGAAATAAAGAAATTATATAAGAAATTTGATTCTATTTATATTATAGAATTATATAGTATATATATATACTTATATTCCTTATATTATATTCTATTTATAATCTATTTCTAATTTATAGAATTCTATTTATTATTATTCTATTTCTCTCCTCATTTTGTTTTGATTTGAATTTTTTACTTTCTTAATTTCTTTTATTTTTGGATCTTGAATCCCATTGTACTTATCCTTTTCCAAAAAAGAATTCCTCTTTTTTATTGGATCCTGTTTCTATTCTTTTCTTCGATTGATTTTATCTCAAAACACGCGTCGCTTAAAAACTTACCTTCTCTTTTCACTTTTCTATAGATTCGATAGATCTATAGAAAAGTGAAAAGATTCCCGGCCCCGGTCACAGACCGTAAAATGCAGGGCAATTTAGAATAATTCACTCTTTACTTCATTAACTATTTACTTATTACTCTTTTACTCTTACTTACTTTTCTTACTTTGAATTAGCGAACAGCTCTTCAATTTGTATCTCCATTTGTATTCCCTTAATGGATGCAAAATCCAATTGATTTACGACTAATCATTATCAATTCTCATTATTCTAAATTATTCTAATTATAATAAAATATATGTGTATATGTAAACCCCAGAACAGTGTAAACTCCAGAACATAAATTTTTATACGTGGATACCGAGTCCGGGTCTATTTCTTATGCACATATCCCTATATAGGATCATCGTGCTTGAATATTTCATTGAATATAAATAGAAGATAGACATTATGGTAGAGTGCGACCTAACCTATGTTGCACCAAGTTCAATTATGATAAAAGATGTGATATACGGATAGCTAGATAGCTATATCGGCATGTACTTCCTAAAGATTACTCCTATGACTATATATGTACGCAATTCCATTGTATTTTAGAGATTCTACTACCAAAAAAAATATTTGCGAATTCCTTTTTGAACATTCAATTGCGTGTGCTAAAAAAATGGAAACTCTATGCTTTTCCTGATTCTTCTTTTTTTATCTCATTCATAGAGAGCAGATTGACTCTTGAATTCATTGATTTTCTCTTTTTTTGTACCCTGATCGTAATATCATAATAAAAGAATTAGGTATAAATTGGATCAATTTTGATATCCGATAAAAGACTCCATCAGCCTAAGTGACATAATTTTTCCCAGGAATGCTTTATCAATTTGCATTTATTTATATTTGTACCTGGCTCAAGCTCAAATTCGAACTTGCATCGAAAATG